AAATAACTAATAGAAAGGCCAGGACCAAACCTATGTGTTTATGGAGTGAAGAGACTCATCTAGGCATTTTCAGTGCCTTGCTTTAATATTAAGCTACATTAACCTATGTAATGGAGAGGCTTACTTGAGGTCCTATTTACAGATCTAGGGAGATGTCTGTCTAAGGAAGGCGAATCTTTAAAGTAAGGGGATGCGACCTTACGGGTGGTGGAGATTATAATATTTGGCTTTAAAATACTGTTAAGTTTATTTGTGTTATGGTGTTATTATTCTTGTTTTTGGGGTTTGGCAAGAAAATTTATTAATACCCATAATGTAGGCTTAATGGGGGGTAAGGGGGGTTTGCGGAATAAAATTAATATAGTACATATGGGTGTGGGTACGCGTATGCGTATGCGTATGCGTATGCGTATGCGTATGCGTATGCGTATGCGTATGTCCTGAGACCATTAACTTATCTGCCCTTTAGATTTAATCGGATTTCCGAGGGTCATTGAGTGTTGTAAGATCAATCTTATTTATGTCCTTAGATCATTAATATATTAGTTCTGTTTCCTCATTATGTGGGTTTAGGGTGTACATTTTAAGTCCGTCTAGACTTTAATGCACCGGGTCGGGGCCTTTGACGGCCAATGCTGAGTCCAAGCATCCCCTAAAAATTAAAAATACCAAGGGCATGGCACCACAGTTATGCCGCGGCATGGGCTGATTAGTCATGATTCCATCGAGATGTCTTATTTAAGAGGAACGTATGGGCGATTCTTAGTTTTTATGTGCCTGAAGTAAGAACCAGATGCCGTTTACTACCCATTGTAGTAACCCCCACATTTTATGGGCCTGGGACAAGAAGAGGGATACCTGTTAGGCGGGTTGTTGGTTTCACGGAGGTAGGTAGATTATGAGATCAATATTGGTTGTGGATAGTCATGTTGGCTGGGATTTATTAAATTTTAATGGGGTATGTACGATTACGCATTCTATGTATTATGTAATATTAACCCTTGTATGTACATGCTTAATATTCATGTGGTTGAATAAGTTAATGTACGATTATACATAAAATGTATTATGTAATATTAATCTTTATATGTACATGCTTGATATTCATGTGGTTGAATAAGTTAATGTACGATTATACATAAAATGTATTATGTAATATTAATCTTTATATGTACATGCTTGATATTCATGTGGTTGAATAAGTTAATGTACGATTATACATAAAATGTATTATGTAATATTAATCTTTATATGTACATGCTTGATATTCATGTGGTTGAATAAGTTAATGTACGATTATACATAAAATGTATTATGTAATATTAATCTTTATATGTACGTGCTTAATATTCATGTAGTTAAATAAATTAATGTACAATTATACATAAAATGTATTATGTAACGTTAATTCTCAGTATATGTGTTTGATATTCATGTAAAAAGTTTATTATGCAGGTATAATGCAGATAAAGTACTTGAAAATTTTAAAATACATGAATAAGCGGAGTTTCAGGAGGTAGTTTAATTAGAATATCAGCTTTGGGTGTTGATGGTAGGGCATAAGCCTTTCTCTTGAGTCTTTGGGGGAATTATTCTTCCCCTTCTCTGGTTTACAAGACCAGTATAATTAATATACTACATAGACTCTTCATTTTAGCAGGTGATTTTCTATTAGGCTAATAAGTGGTATTAAGATAATGATAATAGAAAAATAGAGAATTGATGCTAGTTGGCCAATAATAACATACGGGTGTTCAACAGGCTGTCCTCCAATTCATGTTAGGGTGAAGAGGTCTGCTGCTAGTAGTCAGAACAGGCATTGACTTAAAGGGCGGAATATTATACTGCGTTGTTTGGAGGTATGAAGTAGGGGAATAATAATTAAGATAAGGATTGATAGTACTAGGGCTAGTACTCCTCCTAGTTTATTTGGAATTGATCGTAAAATTGCATATGCGAATAGAAAGTATCATTCTGGTTTAATATGAGGAGGCGTATTTAGTGGATTGGCTGGTATGTAATTGTCAGGATCTCCTAGTAAATCGGGAGAGAATAATACTAGAGTAAGCAGAACTGTAATTATTAATAGTAGGCCGAGGATATCTTTAATTGTGTAATAGGGGTGAAAGGGAATTATGTCTACATTAGAGGGGATTCCAGTTGGGTTATTGGATCCTGTTTCGTGTAGAAATAAAAGGTGAACTATAACTATAGCTGCAATAATAAATGGAAGTACGAAGTGAAAGGCAAAGAATCGAGTCAAGGTCGCTTTATCAACAGAGAATCCGCCTCAGATTCATTGGACAAGATCTGTTCCAATATATGGAATTGCAGAGAGTAGATTAGTAATTACGGTTGCTCCTCAGAAAGATATTTGGCCTCATGGAAGTACATATCCTATAAAGGCTGTTGCTATTACAGCGAATAGTAGGATAACTCCGATGTTTCAGGTTTCTGTGTACATATAGGATCCATAGTAAAGACCTCGTCCTACATGGAGATATAGGCAGATAAAGAATATGGAGGCTCCGTTTGCATGTAGGTAACGTAGAACTCAGCCATAATTTACATCTCGGCAGATATGGGTGACGGAGTTGAAAGCTGTTGCGGTGTCTGATGTATAGTGTATTGCTAGAAATAGTCCTGTTAGAATTTGTAATGCTAAGCAGATTCCCAGGAGAGATCCAAAGTTTCATCAGGACGAGATGTTTGATGGGGCAGGGAGATCAATGAATGAGCTATTAATAATTTTTATTAGGGGGTGAGATTTTCGAATGTTGGTCATTATTTGTTCTTGTAGTTGAAATACAACGGTGATTTTTCGTGTCACTAGTCGTGGATATAATCCATGCAGGAATAATGATAGTTTATATTGTATCTATTTTAAGTATTATTTTTGTAATTGGCTTTTTAGGGTTTTCTTCTAAGCCTTCTCCTATTTATGGTGGAGTGGGGTTAATTGCAAGTGGTGGGGTTGGTTGTGGTATTGTTGTAAGTTTTAATGGTTCATTTTTGGGTTTAATAGTGTTTTTAATTTATTTGGGGGGAATATTAGTAGTTTTTGGGTATACTACGGCTATAGCTACGGAACAGTATCCTGAAGCTTGAGTTTCTAATATAGTGGTATTTGGGTCATTTGTTGTTGGATTGTTAATGGAGTTTTTGTTAGTCCTATATGTGTTAGTTGGTGAAAAGTTGGAAGTGGTTTTTGAGTTCAATGAGGTTGGAGATTGGGCTATTTATGACACGGGTGACTCTGGAGTGTTTAGTAAGGAATCTATAGGGGTAGCTGCGTTGTATAGTTATGGAAATTGATTGGTAGTTGTTACTGGTTGATCTTTGCTTATTGGTGTAGTAATTATTTTAGAAATTACGCGTGGAAATTAAAGATAATTAGGGCTGTAGCTATTGTAATTAGAAAGGACAAGAAGTATAATTTGATTAGTCCTTTTTGATTAGATACTATGATTGAGGTATTTTGTTGAACTTTGGAGATTAGTTTTGGTAGTGTATTTTCTAGTCAAATTAAGTCTAGGAGCATAGTAGCTGATTTTTGGCTTACGATTAGGCTTGTTAGGGGGTTTAGGCGATGTATGGTAAGGGGGAAATATCCTAGTATGGTAGAGAATTTGAATATAGTTGAAGGATATTTGTGTTTTAAGTTTTGGGTTATGTAATTGAGTTCTAAGGCTATAGCGAAACCCATTAGAGTTACAAGTAGGGCAGTTAGTTTGAGATATAAAGGTATAGTTATTTGGGGTACCGTTGAAGGAGTAATATTATTGGAAATAAAGAATCCGGCAAAGATACTGCCAATTAATAAGCGTGTAATGGGATTTATTAATAAAGGATTATTCTCGTTAATTAAGATTAGAGAGGGGAATCGTGGCTTTCCAAGTAGTGCAAAGAAAATAATACGAGTGCTATAAACAGCCGTTAATGAGGTGGCGATGAGAGTAATTAATAGGGCCCAGGCGTTAGTGTAGGATGTGTTGGCTGTTTCAATGATCAAGTCTTTTGAGTAAAATCCTGTTAAAAAAGGTATTCCTGTTAGCGCAAGGCTGCCGACAATTAAGGCGGTAGTTGTAAATGGGAGAGATTTAAATAGTCCGCCTATTTTTCGAATGTCTTGTTCATCGCCTAAGCTGTGAATAATAGAACCCGAGCATAAGAATAGTATAGCTTTGAAGAATGCATGGGTACAAATATGAAGAAATGCTAGGTGCGGTTGATTAATGCCAATTGTTACTATTATTAGGCCTAGTTGACTTGAAGTGGAGAAAGCTACGATTTTTTTAATATCGTTTTGAGTTAGGGCACAGATAGCTGTAAAGAGAGTAGTGATAGCTCCTAAGCATAGAGCTAAAGATTGGATTGTTTTATTATTCTCTACTAGGGGGTAGAATCGGATAAGTAAGAAGACTCCTGCAACTACTATTGTGCTAGAGTGTAGTAGGGCTGAGACTGGTGTAGGTCCTTCTATGGCAGAGGGCAGTCAGGGATGTAATCCAAATTGTGCTGATTTTCCTGTGGCAGCTAGTAGTAAACCTATGAGGGGAAGCGTGGTATTGTCTATATTTAATATAAAAATTTGTTGAAGTTCTCATGAATTTGAGTTTGCTATGAATCATGCTATGGATAAAATGAAACCGACATCTCCAATACGATTGTATAAGATTGCTTGTAATGCGGCTGTATTTGCGTCTGCTCGACCATATCATCAGCCAATGAGTAGAAAAGATATAATACCAACTCCCTCTCAGCCGATGAAAAGTTGGAAAATGTTGTTAGCTGTGACTAAAATTAGTATAGTTACTAGAAATATTAATAGATATTTAAAGAAACGGTTAATGTTTGGGTCTGAGTGTATATATCATATTGAAAATTCTATAATGGATCAAGTAATAAATAGGGCTACAGGTATAAATACTATAGAGAAGAAATCCAGTTTAAAACTAAGAGCTAATTTTATAGTTTGAATTGTTATTCAATATCAATTTGAAATTATTATTTCTTGGCCCGATTGGATGAATATAATGGTTGGGGGCAGGCTAGCTATGAAAGAATAAAAAATTATTGTTTTAGCATATTGGGGGTAAGAATAATTGTTGGAGGTGGATATAATGGGCAGGATGAGGATAATTAGTGATAGTAGTATTAGGGTAGAAAATAAGTTTATAACTTTTATTTGGAGTTGCACCAATTTTTTGGTTCCTAAGACCAATGGATAACTACTATCCTTTAAAAGTAGAAAAAGCCGTACTTTCATGTACGGAGGCATGAATTAGCAGTTCTTGCATTCTTTTTCGGTAAATAAGAATTTTATATTTCTATCTTTAGATTCACAATCTAATGTTTTTGTTAAACTATATTTACAGTACATAGTTCCCAGAATAATTTTGGGATTAACTATTAGTAGTAGTAGGGGTGTGAGGTGGAGTGATATTAGAGCATTTTCTCGAGTAAAGGAGGGTTTGATATTATGAATGTGATAAGTATATTTGCCCCGTTGAGTTATAATTAGTATATAGAGCGTATAAAGGGCAGTAATGGTAATATTGAATCCTAGTAGAATAATAGAAAAATTGGATCAGGAGAATATAGACACAGTTACAAATAGTTCTCCAATTAAATTGATGGAAGGTGGCAGGGCTAAGTTTGTTAGACTTGCTAGGAGTCATCATGCTGCTATTAAGGGCAGGATTGTTTGTAGGCCTCGAGCTAAAATTATAGTTCGGCTGTGGGTTCGTTCATAGTTGGAATTTGCTAGACAAAATAGTAGAGAGGATGTTAGGCCATGAGCAATTATCAATGCAGTGGCTCCTATGAAGCTTCAGGGACTTTGAATTAAAACAGCCATAATTACAAGTGCTATGTGGCTGACAGATGAGTATGCAATTAGTGATTTTAAGTCTGTTTGGCGTAAGCAAATAGAGCTGGTTATAACTATTCCTCATAGAGATAATATTATGAAGGGGTATGCTATAAAACTGGTAGTGGGATTAAGTATTATAGTAATACGTAGTATACCGTAACCCCCTAATTTTAGTAGAATAGCCGCTAGTACTATTGAGCCTGCAATTGGAGCTTCAACGTGGGCTTTTGGTAATCATAGGTGGAGGCCATATAGGGGTATTTTTACTATAAATGCTAGTATGAATGCCAGTCATAAAAGTGAATCACCTCAGACATTAGCTGAGGGTTCAATTCAATATTGGGTTAGTAATAGATTTAGTGAGCCTATAGTGGTTTGGGTATAGACTAATGCGACTAAGAGAGGTAATGATCCAGCGAGGGTATAGAAGAGAAAGTAAATTCCGGCATTTAGTCGTTCTGTTTGACCTCCTCAGCGAGTAATTATGATAAGAGTGGGCACTAGTGTAGCTTCAAATAAGATGTAGAATATAATTAGTTCGGTGGCAGAGAAGGTTATGATTAGTAGAGCTTGGAGTAAGATTATTATGGTAATGTATAGTTTTTTTCGTGTAATGGACTCTTTGGCCATATGATATTGGCTGGCAATAATTATAAGCGGTAGGAGTCAGGTTGTTAACATTAGTAGAGGGGTTGATAGTGAGTCAGAGAAGAATAATAGGGATATGTTTAGACTGTTGTCACAGAACTGATTTATTAGGGGTAAACATGTAATGCTAATTATTAAGCTATACACTGTGGAGTTAATTCATAGTATGTTGCTTTTTGATAGTCATGTCAGAGGAATTAATATTACTGTAGGAATAATAATTTTTAGCATTGAAGGAGATTAAGGTTTTGTACATAGTCAACTCCATATGTATTGGATACAACTACTAGTAGTGATAATCCAAGTGCTGCTTCACAAGCTGCAAACACTAGCAGGATAATAGGTACTATACTGGCTAGGGTTATGTGGGTAATAAGAATTGTTATAGTAATGAGAACAAATAGAGACAGTATTATTCCTTCTAAGCATAAAAGTGCGGATATTAGGTGAGATCGATATATAAGTAGGCCCAGGAGAGCTGTAATAAATGCTAGTAGTATATTTATATGGGTTAGAGACATGTTGATAATTATGAAATTGATCATAATCTAATGAGTCGAAATCATTTATTTTATGTTAAACTAATTATCATATTCTGATCATTCTAGTCCTTTTTGTATTCATTCATATGCTAGACTAATAATTAAGAGGGAGATAAGAAATAAAGATATAAATAATATAGTTGTTAGTTTATCGGTTTGGGAGGCTCATGGAAGTGGTAATAATAGTGCAATTTCAAGGTCAAATAACAAAAAGGTAATTGCTACTAAGAAAAATTTTATTGAGAAAGGTAGACGAGCTGAGCCTATAGGATCAAATCCACATTCATATGGACTTGATTTTTCGGCATATACATTTATTTGGGGGAGTCAAAATGCGATTGTTACAAGAAGTGAGGCTAATAGAGTGTTAATAATTAAGGTTAGTATAAAATTTATTATTCTTTCTCGGAGTTTTCCAAGACTAGCTGATTGGAAGTCAGCTGTACTAATTAATACTAAAAGAATAAGATCCTCATCAATAAATAGAGACATATAGGAATAGTCATACGACGTCTACAAAGTGCCAGTATCAGGCTGCAGCTTCAAATCCAAAATGATGATTAGATGTAAAGTGAAAGTTTAATTGTCGTAGGAAGCATACGATAAGGAATGTTGAGCCAATAATTACGTGTAGTCCATGGAATCCTGTAGCTATAAAGAAGGTAGATCCATAGACACCATCAGAGATAGTGAAGGGTGTTTCATAATACTCAGAAGCTTGTAGAAGAGTAAAGTATAGACCTAGAAGGATAGTAATTAGCAGTGCTTGTATCATATGTGCACGATTTCCTTCCATTAGACTATGATGAGCTCAAGTAATTGATACTCCAGAAGCCAATAAAACGGATGTATTCAGAAGTGGTACTTCTATGGGGTTTAAGGGAGTAATGCCTGCTGGGGGTCAATAGCCTCCTAGTTCTGGTGTAGGAGCCAAGCTTGAGTGATAAAAAGCTCAGAAAAATCCGGAGAAGAAGAAGACTTCAGATAAAATGAATAAGATTATTCCGTAGCGAAGACCTTTTTGTACGATTGGAGTGTGGTGTCCTTGGAATGTGCTTTCTCGCACGACATCTCGTCATCATTGGTATATTGTTAATATGTTGGTAGTTAGGCCTAATAGCAGTAGGAAAGAGGAATTAAAGTGAAATCATATTACTAGGCCGGATGTTAGGAGGAGTGCTGATAAGGCTCCTGTTAATGGTCAAGGACTTGGGTTTACTATGTGATAAGCATGTGTTTGGTGGGTCATTAGGCATTATCATGTAAATAGAGGCTGACTAGTAGAGTGAAAACATACGCTTGAATTAGAGCAACGGCAAATTCTAATACTGTTAATAAAACTAGAATTACAAATGTAATAAAAGCAGTAGTTATACTAATATTTATTAGTGCTAGAGTAGCTCCTCCAATTAAGTGAATAAGTAGGTGTCCTGCAGTAATATTTGCTGTAAGTCGTACTGCTAATGCTATTGGCTGAATAAACAAGCTGATTGTCTCGATAATTACTAATATAGGAATTAGAGGTAATGGTGTTCCTTGAGGTAGAAAATGTGCTAGAGATGCTTTTGTTTTATGGCGGAATCCTAAGATAACTGTGCCTGCTCAGAGAGGAATAGCTATTCCCAGATTTATTGATAGCTGGGTAGTAGGAGTAAAGGAGTGGGGTAGAAGGCCTAGAAGGTTTGTTGAGCCAATAAATATAATGAGTGATATTAATATTAGTGTTCAAGTTTGGCCCTTTTTATTATGAATCGTTATTATTTGTTTAGCTGTCATACGGATTAGTCATTGTTGAATAGAGACTAAGCGGTTGTTAATTAGTCGTGTTGTTGAGGGGAATAATATACTTGGGAATATAATAATGAGAATGACAATAGGTAATCCTATTATCGTAGGGGTAATGAAAGAGGCAAATAGATTTTCGTTCATTTAGCTTCTCAAGGGGTTGAGTGTTTTTGTGATTTGGTTGTTAGGGGTTCTGGGTTATGGTAATAGTAATGTTTTGAAATTTTTAATTGAAATATAATAAATAATGTAATAATTATTGAGATAATTGTAATGAATCAAGTTGATGTATCTAATTGTGGCATACCATTAAGGAGAGGCCTAAGCTCTCAATCTCTAACTTAAAAGGTTAGCGCTATTTAGCTTCTTAATGAGATTATAGTATTGATGATGATCATTTTTCAAAACATTTTAGAGGGACTATTTCAAGTACAATAGGTATGAAACTATGGTTAGATCCACAGATCTCGGAACATTGTCCGTAATATAAGCCTGGTCGAGTGGCTAGTAGTGTTGTTTGATTTAGGCGACCGGGAATAGCATCTGTTTTTAGTCCTAAAGAAGGAACAGCTCAGGAATGTAGGACATCTTCTGATGAGATTAGTATTCGGATTGTTAGTTCAGCAGGTAAAACTACTCGATTATCAACTTCTAGTAGGCGAAGTTGGCCGGGACTTAATTCTGAAGTAGGAATCATATAGGAGTCAAATATTAGGTCTTCATAATCTGTATATTCGTAGCTTCAGTATCATTGGTGACCTAAAGTTTTAATTGTTACAGAGGGGTTATTAATCTCGTCCATCATGTAAAGAATTCGTAATGAGGGTAGAGCGATTATAATTAAAATAATAGCTGGCAAGATAGTTCAGATTGTTTCTACTTCTTGTGCATCTATAGTACTAGTGTGGGTTAATTTAGTTGTTAGTATCAGTGAAATAATGTATAATACAAGAGAGCTAATTAGGAAGACGATTATCAAAGCGTGGTCGTGAAAGCTTAATAATTCTTCTATAATAGGAGAAGTTGCGTCTTGGAATCCTAGTTGAAAGGGATATGCCATAAAGATATACAGGGGTCTCACCTGTAACTTAACTTTGACAAAGTTATGTAAATTTTACTAATATCTTGTTTATTGAGAAAGTCATAGTGGTTATGGTGTTGGCTTGAAACCAATTTTAGGGGGTTCGAATCCTTCCTTTCTTAGTGCGTAAATATGTTATTTGGGATTTACATAAGTAGGTTCCTCAAAGGTGTGATAAGGAGGAGGACATCCATGAAGTCACTCAAGATTTGTTGACGGTAGCTCTACTACTGAAACTTCTCGCTTAGATGCAAATGCTTCTCATACTATAAAAATTATTAGGATAACAGCGGTTAGTGAGATAAATGAGCCTATAGAGGATACAGTATTTCAAGTTGTATAGGCGTCTGGATAATCTGAATAGCGTCGTGGTATACCTGACAGTCCTAGAAAGTGTTGTGGAAAGAAAGTTATATTTACTCCTACAAACATAATTAGAAAGTGAATTTTGGCTCAAGTTGTGCTTATTGTATAGCCTGAGAATAAGGGAAATCAGTGAATGAAACCTCCTATGATAGCAAAGACTGCTCCTATAGATAAGACATAGTGGAAATGGGCTACTACATAGTAGGTGTCGTGAAGAACGATATCGAGAGAAGAATTAGCAAGTACGATTCCTGTTAGTCCTCCAACTGTAAACAAGAAGATAAACCCCAGGGCTCATAGTATAGCAGGAGATCATTTAATATTACCTCCATGGAGGGTAGCTAGTCAGCTAAAGACTTTAACTCCAGTAGGGATGGCAATAATTATTGTAGCTGATGTAAAATAAGCTCGGGTGTCTACATCTATTCCTACCGTAAACATGTGGTGGGCTCATACAATAAAGCCTAGGAAACCAATAGATATTATAGCTCATACCATTCCCATGTATCCAAAAGGTTCTTTTTTTCCTGAATAATAAGTTACGATATGAGAAATAATTCCAAATCCGGGTAAAATTAGAATGTATACTTCAGGATGTCCGAAGAATCAGAATAGGTGTTGGTATAAGATAGGGTCCCCTCCTCCAGCAGGATCGAAGAAGGTAGTATTAAGGTTTCGGTCTGTTAATAATATTGTAATTCCGGCAGCTAGAACTGGAAGAGAGAGGAGAAGCAGAACAGCTGTAATTAGAACAGATCAGACAAATAATGGTGTCTGATATTGAGAGAGTGCAGGAGGCTTCATATTAATGATGGTGGTAATGAAATTAATTGCTCCTAAAATTGAGGATACACCTGCTAAGTGAAGGGAAAAGATAGCAAGATCTACTGAGGCTCCTGCGTGAGCAAGGTTTCCTGCTAAAGGAGGATATACTGTTCAACCAGTGCCCGCTCCCGCTTCAACTATGGATGAAGCAAGCAGTAATAGGAAAGATGGAGGAAGTAGTCAGAAACTTATATTATTTATTCGAGGGAAAGCCATATCAGGAGCACCAATTATTAAGGGTACTAGTCAGTTTCCAAAGCCCCCAATTATGATAGGTATAACTATGAAGAAAATTATTACAAAGGCATGGGCAGTAACAATTACATTATAGATTTGGTCATCTCCCAATAGGGCTCCTGGTTGACCCAGTTCGGCGCGGATTAATAAGCTTAGTGCAGTGCCTACTATTCCAGCTCAGGCACCAAATATTAAGTATAAGGTGCCAATATCTTTATGATTGGTTGAAAAGAGTCATCGATTAATGAACATAGGTAAAATGGCCGAGTAGGCATTAGACTGTAAATCTAAAGACAGAGGTAAATATTCCTCTTTTTACCAAGTCCTGTAGTGTATTACATATTGAATTGCAAATTCAAAGAAGCAGCTTCAATCCTGCCGGGGCTTCTCCCGCCTTTTTTTATTTGCGGCGGGAGAAGTAGATTGAAGCCAGTTGTTTAGGGTTTTTAGCTGTTAACTAACGTTTCATGGGTTTAAATCCCATCAATCTAGAAGGGCTTAGCTTAATTAAAGTAATTGATTTGCGTTCATTTGATGTAAGATAGAGTCTTGCAGTCCTTAAATACAGGAGTTAAATAAATCATATTTGCTGGAAGCTTTGAAGGCTTCTGGTCTAAGTAACCTAAACTCCTAGTCCAAAATTGTTATTGTTGGGGCTAGTGGGAGTACTAGAGTAGAAATTATGACCATGAGGGGGAGACTTACTATTTTCTTTGAGGTTTTAAATTGTCATTTGATTTTTATATTGTTTGCTGTTGGGAATATTGTTAGAGATGTAGTATATGTAATTCGTGTGTAGAAATATAAGTTTAGTAAGGCTAGTAGGGTTATTAGTGTGGGCATAATGATGCTGTTATTTTTTGTTATTTCTTGAATAATAGCTCATTTTGGTAAGAAGCCGGTTAGAGGAGGTAATCCCCCTAAGGATAATATGGTAATTAGGATAAGTGTTGTGATTAGTGGTAATTTGTTTCATGTTTGAGATAGTGAAGTTGTTGTGGTTGTTGAGTTAATTATAAGTAATATAAAGGTAGTGATTGTTATTGGGATATAGAGGTAGAGATTTAGTAGTGTTATAGTGGGATTATAGGCTAGGACAGCTATTATTCACCCCATATGGGCGATAGATGAATATGCTATGATTTTTCGTAGTTGAGTTTGATTTAGTCCCCCTCAGCCCCCGATTGCGATAGATATTAATGATATAATTAAAAGAATGTCTGTATTAATAAGTGGTATAATTATGTATAGGACGGATAGTGGTGCTAGTTTTTGTCATGTTAGTAAAATCAGTCCTGATATTAGTGGAATTCCTTGAGTTACTTCTGGCACTCAGAAGTGGAATGGAGATAGTCCTAGTTTTATTGTGAGGGCTATTGTTATTATAATTGATGCTGTTGGGTTAATTAGTTTTATGATAGATCAATGTCCAGTGTATAATAAGTTGGTGATTGTGGCTATTATGAGGAGCATAGATGCTGTTGCTTGTGTAAGAAAATATTTTGTTGCTGCTTCTGTGGATCGTGGATTATGTTCTTTTGTTAGTAGTGGGATGATAGCTAGTATGTTTATTTCAAATCCTACTCAAACTATAAATCAGTGTGAGCTTGTTATAACAATTAAGGTACCTGCTATTATTGTCGTTAATACTAGTGATAGGGTTAAAGGATTAATTAGTACGGGAAGGATATAAACCAACATTTTCGGGGTATGGGCCCGATAGCTTATTTAGCTGACCTTACTTAGAGTATAGTGTAACATAGGTAGCACGAAGATTTTTGAATTCTTAAGAGCAGGTTCAATTCCTGTAACTCTAGAAATAAGGGGATTTAAACCCCTATGATTTACTCTATCAAAGTAACTCTATTATCAGACATATTTCTTATGTTTGGGGTGGGATGCTTGCTAGAATGATAGGGAGGGTTACGTGTCATATGCATATTACTAGAGTAATAGGTAGGAAATTTTTTCATAATAGGTGTATTAGTTGATCGTATCGGAATCGAGGGTAGGATGCTCGAATTCATAGGAAGAATATGGTAAAAAGAAGGGCTTTCGTGGTAAAGTTAATAGTATAGAGTTCTGAAAATATTGGACTATGATATGCACCTAAGAATAGGATAATTGTTAAGGCATTTATTATAATAATATTTGCATATTCTGCTAGGAAGAAAAGAGCAAAAGGTCCTCCTGCGTATTCTACGTTGAAGCCAGATACTAGTTCTGATTCTCCTTCTGTTAGGTCAAAGGGGGCCCGATTAGTTTCTGCTAAGGTTGAGATAAATCATATTATAGCTAGGGGTCACGAAGGAATTATTAGTCAGATATATTCTTGTGTTGTAATTAGTGTGGTTAGTGTAAAGGAGCCATTTATAAGTAAAATAGACAGAATAATAATAGCTAGGGTTACTTCATAAGAGATTGTTTGGGCTACTGCTCGTAGAGCTCCAATTAGTGCATATTTAGAGTTTGAGGCTCAACCAGATCATAGAATAGCATAGACAGCTAAACTTGATAGGGCTAACATAAAAAGTACGCTTAAATTTATGTTAATTAGAGGGTGTGGTATTGGTAGTGGAACTCATATTATTAAAGCTAGGGTTAGAGCTAAAGTAGGTGCAATAATAAATAGGACAAGGGATGATGTTAATGGTTGGAGGGGCTCTTTAGTAAATAGTTTTACTGCGTCGGCGATTGGCTGTAGTAAGCCGTAAGGACCTACAATATTGGGCCCTTTTCGGAGTTGTATATAGCCCAGTACTTTTCGTTCTAATAGGGTTAAAAATGCTACAGCTAGAAGGATAGGGATGATTATTGCTAGTAAATTAATAAAATACATAAGGTTGTTAAAGAGAGGAGTTGAACCTCTGGTTTTAAAATCTTAAGTTTTATGCAATTACCGGTCTCTGCCACTTTAACTAAACCCTGTTCTTGGGTTAAATTGATATTTGTTTAAGATTAAGATTATTTCATCTAGTTAATTAGGGCGCTTATTTTAAGTGGGCCCTGTCTCTCTTGTCCTTTCGTACTAGGAGGGACTATTAAAATAGATAGAAACCGACCTGGATTACTCCGGTCTGAACTCAGATCACGTAGGACTTTAATCGTTGAACAAACGAACACATTAATAGCGGCTGCACCATTTGGGTGTCCTGATCCAACATCGAGGTCGTAAACCCTAATTGTCGATATGGACTCTTAAATAGGATTGCGCTGTTATCCCTAGGGTAACTTATTTCGTTGATCGTCTTTGACGGATCAATATATAATCTAATAATTTTGACTTGTCTGTCTTAATTGAATTTTCTCGGGAGTTGATTTTTATTCCGAGGTCACCCCAACCTAAATTGCCAGCTCAGTTGAAGTATATTTGTTTCCTGTAGGGTCTTTTTATAGTTTGTGAGCTGGTTAATTAAAGCTCCATAGGGTCTTCTCGTCTTATTTTTTTATTCCCGCTTCTTCACGGGAAGATCAATTTCACTGATTGGAAGTAAGAGACAGTAGAACCCTCGTGAAGCCATTCATACAAGTCCTTATTTAGAGAACAAGTGATTATGCTACCTTTGCACGGTCAGGATACCGCGGCCGTTAAACTAAAGTCACTGGGCAGGCAGTGCCTCTAATACTTTTTATGCTAGAGGTGATGTTTTTGGTAAACAGGCGGGGTTCGTGTTTGCCGAGTTCCTTTTACTTCTTTTAATCTTTCCTTAATTGCATGCCTGTGTTGGATTAACAATTGTATTGAAGTGTTAATTAATTAATTGTATTTATATTTGTTAACTATCAGTGCGTATTCGATCTGATATACACTCATGCAGGGAGAAAGGTTTTCTTGTTACTCATATTAACATTATTGCTTCTATTTGGGAATAGAATAGTCCAGTTTTGTATTAGGAATTTCATTATTATAGTTGGGATTAGTTTATTTTATATTGTTGAGCTTGAACGCTATCTTGTTTGATGGCTGCTCTTAGGCCAACTAAGGTAATTTAAATGTTTTTAGTTTTTCACTAATAGAGGTTGTATCCTATGTCTAAAAGGCTGTACCCTTTTAGACTATCATTTAAGTTTACATTTAAATTTGTTTTTTTTATTGGTAAGCTTAAATTAGAACTAAAATTCTTTTCTGGACAACCAGCTATCACTAGGCTCGATAGGTTTGTCGCCACTACCCAGTAGTCTTCTCACTATTTTGCCACATAGATGAGTTTGCTCATTAAGCTGCTATTGGGTAGCTCGTCTAGTTTCGGGGTTTTTAACTTAAATTCTTTTTGCTAATATTTTCTAGTTAAATCATTATGCAAAAGGTACAAGGGTTAAGCTTTGCTGTTTTTTACTTATAACATTCTTTCATTTTTCCCTTGCGGTACTTTCTCTATAGCGTCATACAGAATTTCTATCACCTATACTTTTAATTGTTGTAAATGTTTTGTTTTAATGTTATTAGGGTAATAATATATAGTGTATTTTGAGCTATATTTAGTTTCAAAGTGGTCATTTTATGTGAAATCTTCTAGGTGTAAACTAGGTGCTTTTGTTTAAGCTACACTTTGTGTTATCCAAGTGCACTTTCCAGTACACTTACCTTGTTACGACTTGTCTCCTCTCATAGGTTGGTATTTATGCATTATTTATGGTCTTGTAATACTATCTATTTGAGGAGGGTGACGGGCGGTGTGTGCGTGCCTTATGGCCGTATTCAACTAAGCACTCTATTCTTAGTTTACTGCTAAATCCACCTTTAACTTTTGGTTTCACATAGGTTTTCGTGTAAATTTTATTCCCCGGTTCGGGGAATGTAGCCCATTTCTTTCCATTCTATAAGCTACACCTTGACCTAACGTTTTTATGCTTATACTTGTGCTTACTTTAATTCCTTTTTAGGGTTTGCTGAAGATGGCGGTATATAGGCTGATTTAGCAAAGATTGGTGAGGTAGATCGGGGTTTATCGATTATAGAACAGGCTCCTCTAGAAGGATATAAGGCACCGCCAAGTCCTTTGAGTTTTAAGCTATTGCTAGTAGTACTCTGGCGAATAATTTTGTTTATAATTTTTTATGTTTAGGGCTAAGCATAGTGGGGTATCTAATCCCAGTTTGGGTCTTAGCTATCGTGTAGTCAGATTTTTTAAAATCACTTTCGTTATGTATCTTACAATATCTGGGGCTTTTTACAGCTTAGTTAAGGTTTGATTTTATTTCTTGTTTAATCTCTGGAACACGCTTTACGCCGGGTATCTATTAGTTTGGCCTAATCGTATGACCGCGGTGGCTGGCACGAGATTTACCAGTCCTTAGTAGTATAACTTAGTCAAACTTTCATATATTGCTTAATTTTTATCACTGCTGTATCCCGTGGGGGTGTGGCTAAGCAAGGTGTCATGAGCTACTTATTAGTGTGCTTGATACCAGCTCCTTTTTACCATTAAAAAACTTGGTGTAGAGGGCATTCTCACTGGGGTGAGGATTCTTGCATGTGTAAGTTTACAAATAACTAATAGAAAGGCCAGGACCAAACCTATGTGTTTATGGAGTGAAGAGACTCATCTAGGCATTTTCAGTGCCTTGCTTTAATATTAAGCTACATTAACCTATGTAATGGAGAGGCTTACTTGAGGTCCTATTTACAGATCTAGGGAGATGTCTGTCTAAGGAAGGCGAATCTTTAAAGTAAGGGGATGCGACCTTACGGGTGGTG